AAAAAATAGTATAGAAAAATTATACAAAACTATATATGAGTCACCACTCCCTCCCTTATTTCTTTTTTTATTTCCTTAATTTTATTTTATTTGATTAGAACGAAGTTCCTTAAAAACCTCCGCCTTCTTTAAAATATCATGAACAGTTCCTGTAGGTTGAGCGCCTTTTTCGAGGAAGTATAGAATAGCCGGAACATTTAAATAAGTTTGATTCTTTATCGGATCATAAAAACCCACTTTCCGAAGATCTCTTCCTTCTCTTCGGGATCGAACATCAATTGCAACGATTCGATAGACGGCTCATTGGGATAGATGTAGATGAACAATACCCCCCCCTAGAAACGTATAGGAGGTTTTCTCCTCGTACGGCTCGAGAAAAAATGATTCGAAGTTATTTCGATGTATAGAATTAGAATTATAGTATAGAATTCTAATGGCAAATGGGTCCATAAAATCATCAAATAAATTAGACTATGATTTAAGTCCTTTTTTTCTTCTTCCTTCCTGAAAAAGAAAAAAATCATTTGTACTCATAACTCAAGTTGGATAATTCTCAAATAGCTCAAAGAAAAATCTTTAGGCATTTATTTCATTTATTGAGTGGTCTCTAACCCCCTTTTTTGTTTGTCTCATTTAAAAACTATTTGAATTCTTCATTCTGATCCAGTTATTGAGACAATTCAAACGGTGTTTCCTTGTTCTGGGATCCTTTATCTTTGTTTTGAATCATTAGGTTTAGACATTACTTCGGCGATCCTTAATCCTTTCAAAACGGCAGCAACATACCTTTTTTGTGATTTCTTTCTATCAAAGAATCATATGAACGGTGGATTCCCGCGTGATACATTTTGGATCGAAAGAATTTTATCAATTCCAACAATTTTTCCTTTTTGAGTGGAAACTTGCTCGAATTGGATTCTTTCGATTTCTATATCGAAGATATACTTACGAAGTTGTTCCAATTTATTGATTGGCATTAACCCTAGATCCCTGCCCCCGAGAAATGAATCAATACTTTCTACTCGAGCTCCATCATGTACTATTTACATTACAACCCAACAAAAAAGAGGGGTTCTAGTGGAACAGAACAAACGATGTCGAGCCAAGAGCACCCTCATTCCTATATAAAATGGTGGAATGTAAGAATCCACAACGGATCGTGTCCTTCAAGTCGCACGTTGCTTTCTACCACATCGTTTCAAACGAAGTTTTACCATAACATTCCTCTAAGTTGGAACCGGTATGGAAATGATTCAATTCTGGAATCATGAATAGTCATCGGTTCAGTCGGTACATAGTAATCTATATTTTTTCTCTTCTATATAGTTCTATATAGATGGATAGATATTTTTCTGAAGGAATCTCAACAAGAATTCAACTTAACTCCATATTTTATTGTATGAATACACAACATTTTTTTATAAAATAAAAAAAAAATAACATAAAATAAATAAGACGAATAAATAAGTTTTTTTTATTTGCCTCTTCAAGTGACTCAATAGGATAGATTTCTCAATCTTACACTTCTTCAAGTACCAAAGATTCAACTCCTAAGGAATCATTAAAAATGGTTTAAAAGTATTTATAATTGAAAAAGTTTCCCACTTTTACACATTATTTGAATCCAATTTTACAGTAAGGACCACATTTGATCATCATAAGAGAAATAAATTTATGTTTCATTTCGAATTGAATCATCAATGATTTCAAGCAAATAGCTAGATCAAACAATAAATCCAATTTACTTTTTTTGAGATGGATAAAAAAGACTGATGCACGGGAAGATTTAAGTCCTTATTCTTTCATCTGAGTGATAAAATAAGAATCAAAAGAATAGGGGGTTTCTTATCTATCAGATAGACTGAACAATTGTCACTGAAATAGAACGATAACAATACATAGAAGCTAAACATTTCCTCATTTTATATTATATGCATTTTTATATTTTGTTTGATTTGAAGTGTAGTAGGCGTAATCTTTCTGTAATCTTGCCATAAAATAAAGTGAATAAAATGGCTGAATCACCCCGGTCTGAATATAGATTTACAATTATTCATTATAGCCAAACAAGAAATCCCTAAAAACTAGGTTCAAAGAAAATCCCTCAGTTACATATGTAACTTGATTCTTTGTTAATGAGATTCGTCCAAACACAGATATTGAAATGAATATCTTCTGCTACTAATTAACTCCTACCTACTCCCAAAATTCTATGAGGATGATGAGTCATAAATCAAAAAAGCCTCTTCTTTTATCGGATGCTAACTATCTTGTATAGGTCCAAAGCCAAACAAGTCCAGATTAAGTCCTTGCTCCTATTTTTTATTTTATCCCGAACCCATTCTTAAGAAACGTAATCCCATTGATTGAATTCAATTAGTCACTCTTGTTCTTGTTTAGAATTCAAGAGATCCTTAGAATTCGGAGATTCACAGAGAATTAATAACTAGGGCCCCCTCATTTAAAGGTAAAGGATAGAGAATAAGAGATAGGGAATCTAGGGGCTTTTCTTTCGCATTTCCATTCAAAATGCACCATTGAAAATTCAATTAGATATGGGACGTAAGGTTTTTCTAAGTAACTAACTTCCTTCAGTATGAATATGAAGGGACTGAGCATATGATGAAAAGCCCGCCCTACTTTTTTTTTGAATTCAAACCCTTGTGATCTATGTTCCCATCTTACCTGGATTACAACCAGATTCGGTTACATCCGCGTGTCAGTTAAACTAGATTCCAGTTTGTGAAAAACAAGATATGATTCAGAGAAGAATCATTAAAAATCAGAAACTAGAATCACATTCGATCCAATATTAGACCTTTAAACAGAAAGTTTTTTCAAAACCACAATCTTTATTCTGATAGAATGGATATGCTCTGGGACGGAAGGATTCGAACCTCCGAATAGCGGGACCAAAACCCGTTGCCTTACCGCTTGGCCACGCCCCATTTCGATTTCTATTCGACACTAATAAAGACTAATATTGGTATTGATTGTTCGTCAATTCCAGTCCAAATATCTATAGAATAAATTAGATTTTGGCTAGGATTTTGACACGTGTAGATATAGAATTAAACTGAATTTATTGATCATTACATATAATTCAATTAAGATATTGTATGAAAGTATGATTTCTTCTATTCTCCTTTGAGAAATGGAGGATTTTTGATTGGGTGAGTTCAAAGAAAAAGAAATATTTTTTGGTCTACCTTACTTTACTTTCTTTTTCCTTATATCAATAACTCAATCAAAATGCAATTATCTCCAAGAACAAAATGTCTGTTATGCTTAATATCTTTAGTTTGATCTGTATCTGTCTTAATTCTGCCCTTTATTCGAGTAGTTTTTTCGTCGCCAAATTGCCCGAGGCCTATGCTTTTTTGAATCCAATCGTGAATTTTATGCCAGTCATACCGGTGCTCTTCTTTCTCTTAGCCTTTGTTTGGCAAGCCGCTGTAAGTTTTCGATGAGATCTTTAATACTATCCTAGAAAATTCATGATTTATTCGAGGAAAAAAATTCTAACAATTGATAAGATCGGATAAGTCTTACAATATGAACCCTCGATTCAAACATTGAAATTCTTGGAGAGCTGCGATAAATCTGGATCATCCCATTTCCCCATTCTGACCTTTTTCCAGTGAAAGGCCCTAATAGGCTTAGGGTTCCCCACAATATCGAATTGTAGGTATGAAAGAAGATTTTTGTAATAAAAGACTCTTATTACAAATGAATTTTAATTTTTGAACATTCTTTTCTATTGGTAGAAAGTACTTCATTTCTTGGTGTCAAAATAGGATATGTGGTATAAAAATGGAGGATCTATTCTCTTTTTTTTTTCAAAAAATGATTTGGAGATTGTGTAATGCTTACTCTCAAACTCTTTGTTTACACAGTAGTGATATTCTTTGTTTCTCTCTTCATCTTTGGATTCCTATCTAATGATCCGGGACGTAATCCCGGACGTGAAGAATAAAATAAAAAAGGCTTTTTTTTCGTTTTCCTTACTTGATTTTTCAAATTTCTCGGGATTTTATCTATTCCACGTTTAACTAAGGGTTGGGGAAATTTGAAAGATAAATCAAATATCAAGTCATCGACGGAAAGAGAGGGATTCGAACCCTCGGTACGAATAACTCGTACAACGGATTAGCAATCCGACGCTTTAGTCCACTCAGCCATCTCTCCCAATTGAAAAAAAAAGATAATTAATTACTATGTTACATTACACATAATGTATAAAGTAAGGTACATTACACATAAAGTAGGGGTTGAAAAAAAGTCTTTCTTTCTCTCTCTTTTTTCTCTCCCTTTATCTTTATTATATAGATAGATACAACTTTTATCAGTAATTCCATTTAGATAAAGTAAGGGCTCAAAAATACAATATAAATAAAAATAAAGAAGACCTCCTTACTTTTATTTTGTCCGAAAGAGTTTATTCCCATGGCCTGGCCTGGTCAGTACCTAGCCGGGCCCTTTTTTGTTTCAACAAATAATAGATAAAATGATTTATCTGATTTGAAAACAAAAATGTTTGCTATAAAAGCAACAACAAAAAGAAGAAGGACTATTTCCATTCTTATATTATACAAAATCAAAGTGTTATTTCTTATTATCCTTTCTTCCTTTTTTATTTACTTTCTTTTTGACTTTACTGAAATAAAGAAAAAAAAGGAAACTGTGGATTCTTACACAATGCATTTTTATGTTAGGATTTCCGCGGTTTTGTCCAGCCGTATCTATCAAAAAAACTCCTCTAGCAAAAGAAAAGACAAAACTTGTTATTTTGTTATTTAAATGAACCCTCTTTTCCTAATCTTATTAAGTCCCCCCACGAAAAACATTAACACTCTAATTTTCATGATTCTTTTATGATCCTATCTTAATTACGTTCAATTCCCTTGTTCGACAAAAAGTCCATTTGTATACAATAATCGGATTGTAGCGGGTATAGTTTAGTGGTAAAAGTGTGATTCGTTCTATTAACCCCCTTAATA